CATCGGAAATAACATAGTATTGTCTGACTCATGGGGATATGAGAAAGTGCTTTTAGTGCCAAAACGAGTAATACTAATAAAAGGCTGCACCGTGCTTCTTACATTTTCATTACTATTTTCATTACTATTAATTCGATATGTGTTTAAAAAATAAGTTTTTTCATTGTTTTTCGTCGTTAATAAATATAATAAACGCAAATTTTTTTTAATAATTTCGGGTCCTCCTTTATCTTTACCCCATAGAGACATTGAATAGAACGAACTACTTTTTTTGCCACTGTAAGTTTGAAAATAAACGTTTAAATGTCCTTCAAAAGCAAGTAAATAGATCCGAAACATATAAAATGCAGTTAATCCTGCTGTGGACCAAGCTATTATTGCAAAAATAGGTGAATACAACCAACTATCATTAAGAATTTCATCTTTGGACCAAAAACAAGCAAGGGGTGGAATACCAGAAAGAGAAAGTGTACCCAATAAAAAAGCAGTTTTTGTAATTGGTACATGTTTTCTTAAACCGCCCATAAGAACCATATTCTGACTTTTATCTGGAGAATATCCAACAATAGCTTCCATCGCATGAATAATTGATCCAGATCCTAAGAACAACAATGCCTTCGAATAAGCATGAGTAATCAAATGAAATAAAGCAGCTCGATAAGACCCCATACCTAGAGCTAACATCATATAACCCAATTGAGACATTGTAGAATAAGCTAAGCTTTTCTTAATATCTTTTTGAGCAAGAGCTAAAGTGGCTCCTAAAAATAATGTTATTATACCTATCAAAGCTATTAGATTTAGAATGTAAGGTATAACTATGAAAAGAGGAAGAAGCCGAGCTACAAGAAAAATTCCTGCTGCTACCATAGTAGCGGCATGTATAAGAGCCGAAATGGGGGTAGGCCCTTCCATGGCATCAGGTAACCATACATGAAGGGGAAATTGGGCGGATTTAGCAACAGCGCCGGCAAATAATAGGGAGGCGCATAAAGTAACAAATAAAAAATTAACTTCATTATTATAAACCAAGTTATTGAATATTTCAAACAAATCCCGAAATTCGAAACTACCTGTTATCCAATAAAAACCCAAAATTCCTAATAATAAACCAAAATCCCCAACACGATTAGTTACAAACGCTTTTTGACAAGCATTCGCGGCACTGGGTCGTGTGAACCAAAAACCTATTAATAGATAAGAACACACTCCAACTAATTCCCAAAAAATATAAATTTGTATCAAATTAGAACTAGTAACTAATCCCAACATTGAAGTATTGGAAAAACTCATATAAGCAAAAAATCTCAAATATCCCCGATCATGAGACATATAATTGTCACTATAAATAAGAACCATAATTCCAACAGTAGTGATTAATATCGACATAATAGAAGTAAGTGGATCAACCAAGCAGCCAAATTCTAAAGAAAAATCATTATTGATGGTCCAAGACCATACATATTGATAGACAGAATTATTATTTATTTGCTGAATAGAAAAAAGGGCTGAAAAAACCATAACTATACTTAATAATAAAACACTAGGAAAAGCCCACATACGGCGAAGATTTTTTGTTGCCGTTGGAAAAAGTAAAAGTCCTGTTCCAATTAAGATAGGAACTGGAAGTGGAATGAAAGGTATAATCCATGAATATTGATATGTATATTCCATAAAAAAAAAAAAAAAAAAATTATCTTAATTAATTGTTTCTGAGTCACCGGTTCTTATTTCTTTTCTTTTGAAAGGGGTCGGTTAATAAAAAAAAAATTAAGATATATAAAATAAAACTTAAATAGAATTTTCTAGCCTTAATTATTCTGAATCTTTCCAAACTACTTCAAATATTTAAAATCAAGAGGTTATAATTGGTCAAATGATATAAATAAGTCACTAGTGAAAAATAAATACGTATTTAATTTTATTAATACTGAATTGTTAATATTAAATTCAAATTTTTAAATAAAATTTTATGAAGATAAAAAATGAAAATTAGAATTTTCATTTTAATTATTACGTATTACAATAATTTTTTTATATCTATAGAACAAGGATAAATAATTATACCAAAAACAGTATTTGATATGAATCATAAAGCCCATAACTAAAACTATTTATTGTAATTCGGTTATTTAGAATCATTAACCAATTTGTTTTGTAACTAATTGTTTGTCTTCCATTACAATAAAAGCTATTTGTAGGAAATGCTATGATATCCAACACTTTAATTTTACGGAAAAAAAAGGGGGCAAATAAAATGCCTTTAAATTATGTATTTTGTATCCTTTAACAGATTAACTACTAGTCTCATTTGATAATTAAAATTTTGTGGACTCTTTCTTCGAGCTTGACCAATTAAATTAATATTAAATTAATTAATATAATAAAAAAAATTATTAAAGTTTTTTTTTATTAAGCGGGAGAAGGATTGGGTTATTAAACTTTTCGATTTTTTTATTACATGTATAAATGTAACATGACGAAAATAGAAAGAAAACGAAACGGACAATCTTTTTTTTTTTTTTATCAACTTCAATCTATTTGGCATAGTGTACCTTATCGTTCTTATTAATATTTTATGTGATTTTTACCCCCCCCCCTTTTTTTTTTGGAGTCTAATTTAGAGAAAAAATAGATAGAGAATAGTAAAGAACAATTGATTTTGAACAATAGATGTCTTTCACATCCAACCGAAAAACCTATTATAACTTTTTAATGGCAGTTCCAAAAAAGCGCACCTCTATTTCAAAAAAACGTATTCGTAAAAATATTTGGAAAAGGAAGGGATATAGGGCAGCATTGAAAGCTTTTTCGTTAGCGAAATCTCTTTCTACCGGGAGTTCTAAAAGTTTTTTTTGTGTAACAAATAAATAATCTGAATCGTTCTAATAACTAATAAAGTGATATAATTTTGTTTATAGTTTATTTATAAGTTATAAAAATGATAAATAATATTTATCAATTATAATTAATATTAACATCATAATAGTAAAAGAATAAATATTAATATATAAGATAAATTAAAATATAAACAATATACATTAAAAATAAAATAAATAAAAAAGAATTTGAATTAGTCTCATAATGTTTAGTCTCATAATGTTTTAATTTAAACGAATATAAAATTGAATTTGTTTTACTTAAATTTGAAGCCAAATTTTTCTTTCGTTTCTGATATAGATAAGAATTCTGTTGTCTACTGAATTCTAAAAATGAATGGTACTTTTTTGTTTGAAAAAAGGGTAAACGCAAGCGCAAGGTTTCGCCTTTCATTTTAGTATGTTTTATCATTTTCCGGATGGGGATTATCACTTTCCCCATCGCCCTTACTCAATAATAAAAAGAATTTTTTTTTTAGTTATATTTTTGATTTTATATTATAAAGAAGAGGTCGTTGAAACTAATTGATTAAGTTTAAAATGTTTTTTTATAATCTTTTAAACCATTATTTTGGGTTTTAGAAATTATTATCACTATATAAATTCCTTAAACCCAATTAAATTAATAAAAGCCCCGTTTACATTTTTAGGTAGTTATATGACGAATGCGCCAATTTTGAGTGATCTATTTTAGATCCTATGTTTCGATTGGAAGATCGATCAAGATATAATATATATATATTAATTAAAAAATTTAGAAAATATTTTGAAGTACGGTACAATTTCTATACGAAATTTTTTTATATGATTGATACGACCATCCCAAATACCTAACTTAATGGGTTTGCTAAATCTTAACGCAAATTCTCTACACAACAAAAAATCCTAACGCAACCTAACTATGCAAATATTTACATAAATCTTTTGAGTGTATCGCTGAAATTGTGTTATATAAAAATTCGATTTTTTTATTAATCGATAAAATGAATTTTTTATTTTAGATTAATAAAATAAATGATAAAAGAAATTAATCATTAAAAAATGCAAACGAGGCAGAACATTTTTTTTACTTATATCCAGGGATTGAAGTAAAAATTATCTAGTTACAACTGTTCCATTTTAGTTTTAGGAGAGCATAAAGTAATAGCCTACGAAAAAATACATTGTTAGTTCAGTTAAATTTAAATAAAATTGACATCCTAAAATACTAAATAACTAAATAAAAAGATAATAATAAGAAAAATAAATATTATTAACGTTAACGAAAACGTTTTAATCCCTAATTTTTAAACAAGTTTTTATTCATCAATTTGAATGGTTTCCTAAAAAAAAATATTGGATTGAATTAACTCCTTCAAGCTCGACGATTGAATAAAAATAGGTTATTATGATTTCGAATAAGCCGCTATGGTGAAATCGGTAGACACGCTGCTCTTAGGAAGCAGTGCTAGAGCATCTCGGTTCGAGTCCGAGTGGCGGCATGGCATCTTCTAAAAGAGTAAGTCCTATAATGAATTCAATTCCCGATTTCAATTCCTATAATTGAGGGACGCCCTTATAAATTTAATAATTTTTATGATATTTTCAACTTTAGAGCATATATTAACTCATATATCCTTTTCGATCGTTTCAATTGTAATTACAATTCATTTGATAATTTTATTAGTCGATGAAATCGTAGGACTAGATGATTCGTCAGAAAAGGGGATGATAGCTACTTTTTTCTGCATAACAGGATTATTAGTTACTCGTTGGATGTATTTGAGGCATTTACCATTAAGTGATTTATATGAATCATTAATTTTTCTTTCGTGGAGTTTTTCCATTATTCATATTATTCCGTATTTTAAAAAACATAAAAACCATTTAAGCGCAATAACCGCGCCAAGTGCTATTTTTACTCAAGGTTTTGCTACTTCGGGTCTTTTAACTGAAATGCATCAATCCGCGATATTAGTACCCGCTCTCCAATCCCATTGGTTAATGATGCACGTAAGTATGATGGTATTGAGCTATGCAGCTCTTTTGTGTGGATCTTTATTATCACTAGCTCTTCTAGTCATTACATTTCGAAAATTCATAAGGATTTTTAGTAAAAGCAATAATTTAGAAAATGAGTCAGTTTACTTTAGTGAGATTCAATACGTGAACGAAAGAAACAATGTCTTACGAAACACTTCTTTTATTTCGTCTCAAAATTATTACAGGTATCAATTGATTCAACAATTGGATCGTTGGAGTTATCGTATTATTAGTCTAGGGTTTATCCTTTTAACCGTAGGTATTCTTTCAGGAGCAGTATGGGCTAATGAAGCATGGGGATCATATTGGAATTGGGATCCAAAGGAGACTTGGGCATTTATTACTTGGACCATATTCGCTATTTATTTACATATTAGAACAAATAAAAATTTTGAAAGTGTAAATTCTGCAATTGTGGCCTCAATGGGCTTTCTTATAATTTGGATATGCTATTTTGGGGTTAATCTATTAGGAATAGGGTTGCATAGTTATGGTTCATTTACATTAACATCTAATTGAATAAAAGACTTGACGAATAGAAACATAGGACGGCATACAGGTATATATACGAAAACTTCATGTAAACAATCAAGAACCATTTGAATCATTTCCATTACTTGATTCAAATGGTTCTCACAAATTCAAAAGATATCTAGTTATAATTATAATAGAATTCCAATTTATTTATTTTACTTAAAAGAATATAAAAGACTCATTTTTTTATTGTACAATCAACCATTTTTAAAATCATGGGATTTCAGTTTCATTTTTTGGTTTACTCACAAAAACTATCGAAAAAAATAATTGGATATAATAGCTTCGACCTTGTCAACTGATAATGATAAAACGAAATCGGGATAAACACCAATACCTATTACAGGTAAAAGGATAGAGATCGAAACAAATAATTCTCGCGGTCCAGAATCAAAAAAATAAGAGTTTGGGGCATTAAAAAGCTTGTATCCATAGAACATCTGGCGTAACATAGATAATGAATAAATAGGAGTTAATATCATTCCAATTGCCATTACAAAAGTTATTAATATTTTTGTCATTAAAAGATATTTTTGACTAGTAAGTATTCCAAAAAAAACTAACAATTCGGCAACAAAACCGCTCATGCCCGGTAATGCAAGAGAAGCCATTGATAAGATACTGAAAGTCGTGAATATTTTTGGAATTGCGATAGCCATTCCGCCCATTTCGTCGAGATAAACAAGACGTATTCTATCATAACTCGTTCCCGCCAAGAAAAAAAGCGCAGCGCCAATAAATCCGTGAGAGATTATTTGTAAAATGGCTCCGTTGAGTCCTGTATCGCTTATAGAACCAATTCCTATAATTATGAAACCCATATGAGATACAGAAGAGTAGGCTATTCTTTTTTTTAAATTACGCTGACCGGGAGATGTTGAAGCTGCATAGATTATTTGAATTGTGCCTACTATAATCAACCAGGGAGAGAATATAGAATGGGCGTGGGGTAATAATTCCATATTGATCCGAACCAATCCATACGCTCCCATTTTTAATAAGATTCCGGCTAAAAGCATACAAGTACTGTAATGTGCCTCTCCATGGGTGTCTGGTAACCATGTATGTAAGGGTATGATCGGTGATTTGACAGCAAAAGCAATAAGAAATCCAATATAGAATATTATTTCCAGTGCTACAGGATACGATTGATTAGCTGATGTTTCAAAATTTAATGTTGGTTCATTGGAACCATATAAACCAATACCCAAAACTCCCATTAATAAAAAAACGGAACTTCCTGCAGTGTACAAAATAAATTTTGTAGCCGAATACAAACGTTTCTTTCCCCCCCACATGGATAGAAGTAGATAAACTGGAATTAATTCTAACTCCCACATGATGAAAAAAAGTAAAAGGTCTCGAGAAGAAAATGGTCCTATTTGACCGCTATACATTGCTAACATCAGAAAATGGAATAGTCGGGAATCTCGAGTAATCGGCCGAGCCGCTAAAGTAGCTAAAGTTGTGATAAATCCTGTCAGTAAAATGGGTCCTATAGAAATTCCATCTATTCCCAATCTCCAGTAAAAATCAAAAAAATCGATCCATTTATAATCCTCTGTCAGTTGCATTAATGGATCATCCAATTGGAAACGATAACCGAATGCATAGGTTGTTAGAAGGAGTTCAATTGTGCATATACCTATAGTATACCACCGAATTATCTTATTTCCTCTATGAGGGAGAAAGAAAATTAAGGAACCCGCGAATATTGGCAAAACTACAACTAGCGTTAACCAAGGAAAATTATTCATGGTAAAAACAAGATAAACTTGGACCAGAAAAACCCGTGCTCAAAATAAATAGTTTTTGAGCGCGGGTTTTTGTCGGTAAAGGTAAAAAAATCAAATGTATTCAAGTGGGGTTTTCTGGAACGTATTAATAAGCCAGACCCATACTTCGAGTTGTTTCATGCCATAAATAAACTCGAACACTCAAGAAATCTGTCGGACAGGCGGATTCACATCTCTTACAACCGACACAGTCCTCTGTTCTTGGAGCAGAAGCAATTTGCTTAGCTTTACACCCGTCCCAAGGTATCATTTCTAATACATCCGTTGGGCAGGCGCGCACGCATTGAGTACACCCTATACACGTATCATAAATCTTTACTGAATGTGACATTTGGATCTATAAATTTTTGAATGTCAGAAAGTTTCGATCTAGTAAACTTGTAAATGAATCATATATTTAGACACCAGATGAATCAATAATTTATCATAATTTTTCTAATCAATCTACTTCTGGATTGACTCATGCGATAGAGCCAAGATACTTTAATTTCTTACATTTTTGAAAACATGTATTATTACGTAACGTATGGTCATGGTAATTCTAATTTATGAATATTAGAATTTATATGATTAATACTACTTATTCAACAAATTCGATTGATTGATACGAGTTGATTTTCTGTTACGATAAATTGATGAAACAATAGCCGGGCCAATAGCTGCTTCAGCGGCTGCAATAGCTATAACAAAAATTGAGAAAATATTTCCTTTTAATTGGCGACTATCAAAAAAATCAGAAAATGTTACGAAATTCATATTAACCGCATTCAGTATAAGTTCAAGACACATAAGGGCTCTAACCATATTCCGGCTCGTGATCAATCCATAGATACCGATAGAAAATAAGTAGGCACTCAAAACAAGTACATGTTCGAGCATCATTGACCAACTCCTTATCAATTTCGATTCATTTCAATATGAACTGAACAACAATTCAACAGATTCAATTGACTAGAATAAAAAAAAGTACGGAACAAAGGCAGATTTTCTATTGTTAATAGAATAGATTGAATAATTTCTATTTTAGACATAAACAATCTTTAATTAAAGGGAAATAAATGTAATGTAATAAAACCGAACAGAGTTTAATGTGCATTGCTAATTCTATAAATTTTTTACTGTCGCGCCACGGCAATTGCACCTATCAAAGCGGCTAAAAGAATTATCGAAACGAATTCAAATGGAAGAAAAAAATCTGTTGATAAATGAATTCCAATTTGTTGACTATTACTTATCAAATCTTGCTCTATAATCTGGTTTGATCTTGTAGTCCAAATAATTCCGTACCATGACGTATCCGTAATAATAATCATGAGTAAAACAAAAATACTTGTACAAACTGGCAAAGTAACCACATCCCCAATGGTCCAAAGATTCAAATCTTTGTAATATTCTGAACCATTCATGAACATCACAGCAAATACGATTAAAACATTTATAGCTCCCACGTAAATAAGGAGTTGTGCAGCAGCTACAAAATAAGAGTTTAATAGAATATAGAATAAGGATATACAAACAAGAACCAGTCCCAATGAAAAGGCAGAATAAATGGGGTTGGTAAATAATACCACCCCCATACCTCCTAGTATAAGAACCGATCCCAGAAAGACTAAAAGAAAATCATGTATTGGTCCGGGCAAATCCATTATATGTAAAATAAGAGATAAATAGAAATGTTTTTCATGACCTTATTGAGACCCGACCAGAAAATTTTTTTTTTATGATTTTTGAGCAATTCCTAATTTAATCCTAAGTAAATAAATACTAAGGGATATGAATAAATGTGAGTACTATTATTGGACTAATTTCATTCTTTATCTGAAAGAGTCGTTCTAATTCTAAACTATATATTTTAAAACAATTATGGATATATTAATTAATGGATTTTCAATCCAAATTAAGACGCGTTTCTTACCAACCAATCAATAGTTGGTATTTGTAGTTATTGACCAAACAACACGAAAGAAACCTAAATTCCTTCTATATTAGTTATTAGTAAAGTAATTATAAATTATTCGTTAATAAGAGATTTACTTATTTATTTGAGGCGAATTCAAAATTGTTCGAATTGTATAATCGTCAATTACTGACATTGGTAAACGACCCAAAGCAATTTGATTATAATTCAATTCGTGACGATCATAAGTAGAAAGTTCATATTCTTCAGTCATTGATAAACAATTCGTTGGACAATACTCAACGCAATTACCACAAAATATACAGACTCCGAAATCAATACTGTAATTAAGCAGCCGTTTCTTGCGAATATCATTTTCCAATTTCCAATCAACAACGGGTAGATCTATAGGACATACACGAACGCATACTTCACAAGCAATACATTTATCAAATTCAAAATGGATTCGACCGCGGAAACGATCCGCGGTGATTAATTTTTCATAAGGATATTGAATAGTTACGGGTAAACGATTTGCGTGGGATAAAGTAATCATGAAACTTTGACCAATGTACCTTGCAGCTCGTACTGTTTGTTGACCATAATTCATGAACCCAGTTACCATAGAGAACATATCGTTAATATATATATGAATAGTTTTATGTTTGTTTATTTCTCTTGTTTGAGACACATTGTGAATATAGAATGTTACTTTACAGTGAAAAGAGTTGGAAAGAAGTTGTTAATAATAGATTACCGAGAGAAATAGGTAAAAGAAATTTCCATCCAAGATTCAATAGTTGGTCCATTCTTAGCCTCGGTAAAGTCCATCTTGTTGTGATAGGAATGAACAAGAACAAATAAGTTTTAGCTAATGTAATAAAGATACCAATTATCGCTCCAAAAACGCCACATGTTTTATTTATTTCAAAAAGCTCAGAAACATATATGTCCGGAATAGATATATTCCAACCTCCCAAGTAAAGAACTGTTACAAATAATGAAGAAACCAATAGGTTTAGATAGGAAGCAACATAAAATAACCCAAATTTTATACCCGAGTATTCGGTTTGATAACCTGCTACTAACTCTTCTTCTGCTTCTGGTAAATCAAAAGGTAATCTCTCACATTCTGCTAGGGAAGAAATAATAAAAATGATAAACCCTATAGGCTGACGCCACAAATTCCATCCCCAAAAACCATATTTTGATTGCGCCTCAACAATATCAATTGTACTTAAACTGTTAGATAATTATAGTCGGTGATACCATCACTGTTACCATCGCTATTACAGAACCGTACATGAGATTTTCACCTCATACGGCTCCTTGAAGGCCAGAAATAAATATAGGGACCGCGTCAGTATTCTTTTTTGAATCTTGATATGTTTGTAGGATGGATAACTATCGGCCGGTCCCAAATTAGACCAATTGAATTCTGTCTGTTAGAATTATTTTAATTCAAAATAAAATCAAAAAAGTACTTCTGAATTGATCTCATCCTTTCTTTAATTTAATTAATTTCAATAATAATTTCAATTCTTCTTTGTTCAGTAATAACTTAACTGTTCAATAAAATACTTCTTGTAAAAATATCAATAACCCGTTGGTTTCACGTACGAAAAAAAAAATTCTATATTAATTAATGAATTATGACACAAATTCTATATCTATTAATATGTATATGGGAAAGAATAAAAGTAACAAATAATAAATAAAGTATATCTTTTTTTTTTTTTTTTTTCGTTCCTATTCTTCTTTCTATTTCTGAGAAAAAGAGGGCTTTCAAAATAAAGTAAAGGATTATTTCGTTTCGAATAGTTATTTATTAAATCGGTGGATAGGAGTATACTCTGGATCGGAATCGTGTCATGGGGAGTACTGCCTGATCATTTCTACCAACTTAAAGCCCCAATTAGTATTCTTTGTTTGTATATTATGTAAAAATGTCCTTTTGGAGAATTTACATAGTCTCCATTACTAATCCTTTCCATATGTTCGTGTTTCTAACCATCCACTCGTTTTTGCTCAATCCCCCGTTATGCTAATACATAAAAATGATAGTGAAAACTCAATACGGTTGATCTTTTGAACCCGCTTCAAGTCAGGATGACTAATCAACCAATCTTGGGGGAAACGGTCTCTTCTGTTTATGTTTATTTCCGCTTAACTCTCTAACTCTTATACATAGAAAATGAGAATCAATCTTTTTACTGCGAATTTATATATAAGCTGTTTTCTTTCACTCATATAACTATTTGATTTAGTTCATCAACCCGAATAATGAATAAAAAAAAAAATTAAGATATCTACTCAATCCATTCCAACCCTTTCCTTGAAAGGAAGGAATAGAGAAAAGTTTATGTCTATGTATCAACGAATCGCACGTAGAGATATTGATAACACACATAAAGTTAATGGTATTTCATAACTAATCGATTGAGCAGCAGCTCGTAGACCGCCTAAAAAGGAATATTTATTATTTGACCCGTATCCCGACATAAGAAGTCCAATTGGAGCAATACTGGAAATAGCAATCCATAAAAAAACACCGATATTGAGATCCGCTAAAACAAGGTGATATCCAAAAGGAACTACTGAATAGCTTACTAAAATTGATATGACTGCTATGGATGGCCCGATACTGAATAAACGAGTATCCCCCCTAGATGGAAAAAGATTTTCTTTGAAAAGTAGTTTTGTCCCATCTGCTAGAGCTTGAAGAACTCCCAAAGGGCCGGCGTATTCAGGTCCAATACGTTGTTGTATCCCTGCCGATATTTCTCTTTCTAACCATACAATTACCAGTACGCCTATTGTGATTCCCACTACAAGAGTCAAAATAGGAACAAGAACCCATAGAATTCCATAAACTTCTTTAAAAAATTCTAATCTAGAAAAAGAATCGATATCTTGTACTTCCGGTGTATCAATTATCATTTCAACGATCAACTTCTCCCATAATGATATCTATACTACCTAGTATCGTCATAATATCAGCCAATTTCATTCTTTTAACTAACCGCGGAAGAATTTGCAAATTGATAAAACCCGGCGGGCGGATTTTCCATCTCCAAGGAAAACCACTCTGATCCCCTATGAGAAAAATTCCCAATTCTCCCTTTGGGGCTTCTACTCTCACATAAAGTTCTTGTTTCGGCAATTCAAATGTAGGAGACGGCTTTTTACTAATAAATCGATATTCAAAATCATTCCATTCCGGATTCCTTTCTCTATCAAAGTATCGTATTTCTAAATTCTCATAGGGTCCCCCTGGAATTCCTTCCAGGGCCTGTTGAATAATTTTTACGGATTCTATCATTTCACCAATTCGGACTAGATAACGAGCCAACGAATCTCCTTCTTTTTGCCACTGTACTTCCCAATCAAATTCGTCGTAACATTCATAATGATCAACTTTACGAAGATCCCATTGTATTCCGGAAGCTCGCAGCATTGGTCCCGATAAACCCCAATTTATTACTTCCTCTCTACCAATAATGCCTACTCCCTCGACTCGTTCTAAAAAAATAGGATTTCGTGTAATAAGTTTTTGATATTCAGCAACTCTTGTTAAAAAATAATCGCAGAAATCCAAACATTTATCTATCCAGCCATGAGGTAGATCGGCCGCTACTCCTCCGATACGAAAATAATTATGCATCATTCTCATACCGGTGGCAGCTTCGAATAGATCATATACTAATTCTCTTTCTCTGAAAATATAGAAAAAGGGAGTTTGTGCACCAATATCCGCCATAAAAGGACCGAGCCATAACAGATGAGAAGCTATACGACTCAACTCCAACATAATTATTCTGATATAGCTGGCTCTTTTAGGTACTTGAATATTTCCCAACTGTTCCGGTCCGTTTACAGTTATTGCTTCTGTGAACATAGTAGCTAAATAATCCCACCGTGTTACATAAGGCAAATATTGTATAATTGTTCGATTTTCCGCAATTTTTTCCATTCCTCGGTGTAAATAACCCAATATTGGTTCACAGTCAATAACATCTTCACCATCTAGAGTAATGATGAGTCGAAGAACACCATGCATTGATGGGTGGTGGGGGCCCATATTGACTATCATGAGGTCTTTTCTTGTAGCCGGTATATTCATAGGTTTTTCCTCGATTCATTCTTTCATGAATTGCTGAAAACGAAAAAAAGTTCATTAAAATTCAAGATCTAATAAATCAAATAATTCAAAATGCCTTTATAAAAATAAAATTAACGAGTTTTTGACTCCCGAATATCCAACCGATTAATTAATTCTTTATAACATATTCTATTTTTCTTTGACAAATAAGACAGTAATCGTTGGCGTTTTCCCAAAATTTTACGTAAACCTCTCTGAGATAAATAGTCTTTTTTGTGTAATTGTAAATGTGAAGTAAGTCTTCGTATCCTATTGGTGAAACTAACTATTTGAAATTCAACAGATCCTCTGTTTTCGTCTTTTTCTTCTTGTGAAATAACTGAGATGAATGAATTTTTTACCATAAACTGAAATCTTCTCTCCCCCCCTCTTTTTATTTTAAGATATTTTTTATTGATAGATATCTTTATTGATCAGTAATAATAATGCCCCTAATTTTTATTTGGTATATACAATAATTTGAATTTCGTTATTAATTTCTAATTTTTTTAATTTAATAAAACTTACTCAATCCTATTTTCATTTTAAAATTGGATTTGAAAGGGGATACAAAAGTATGGTTGGTTTCTTCACTCACAAAAGATAAAAGTTTAGACCTAAAATAAGAAATTTTTGTTCATTCTAGATCTAATTGATATGTCATTGAATTAGTATCATGTATCAGAATGGAATGTAAGACAATGTATGCGTGCATCTCTTTGTCGTCATAGACCAGATATGGTATGGGAAATATAGGAAAAATGTACTATTAATGAATTTTCAATCGCGGATACATATGTATCCTTACCATACTGAAACAACTGCCATTATTGGTATTAAACCAATAACGATTCATACAAGCTAAATCTTCTAATCGATAATTGGGCCAAAGAAATAGCTTTAATTTTATAAGTTTTTTTTTATATTTTTTGCTTTTATCCACAACTTGACTGTTTACCTCATTCCCATTACAAAAAGATGCCTTTCTATGTCTATTCTTAGAATTTAAACAAATTAGAATTCGCAATTCTCTACGACGTCTAGGCGATAAAATATTTTCAGGAACAAACAAATCATAATTTTTTTTATATCTATTTCCAGTCATCTTTTGATGTTTTGTAATGACTTCATCAGAATTCTTATCAACATGTTTTTTTTCTCGGTATCTTTGATTTATTTGATGTTTACTTTTATGAACTAATGAAATACCGAGGGTTTGATACATAATAAATTTTCCATCATTTTTTATAGCTAGACGAATTGGTTCAATAATCAAAAATCCCCTTTTAATAAATTCTGTAAGAGTTACATCTTTCTGAATCGTCAAAATATCCAGACTCATTTCGCCCCTTTGAATAGAGGATATAGTAATTTCTCTTGGATTTATCAGTCTAAGCAGGAGACAATATACGTTGATGTTATTGATTATTTTTTTATTTAAAGAATCATCCCATCTCAATTGAAAATACAAATACCTTTTTAGGAAGAAATCAAACTCCGCTTTTGTATTGATCTTGTATTGCTTTTTATTTCTATGTTTTTTCATGTCCGATCCCGTATAATCTTCTTCAACATCTTTTTCTTGGTTTGAAAGAGCTGATTTAAGATCTGCTTGGCCCGTGGATTCTTTTTCTCCTTGATTTCGGTTTTCTAATTCAAGAGATTTTTTTTCATTCGACGATATTGATATAAAAGGATCTCTTTTTTTATTTCCAGTGATGCTTTTGTTTTCACTAGCATTTTTTTTTATATTAGAATTAAAAAGTAGTAATTTAATTGGTATAACCCACGGTTTCATTTTATACGTATTATAAAGTCTCACAAATTCTGGCAAGAACCAAAGTTCCAGATTTGATATGGGACGACTTAGTATTTCTTCATTCATTCCCATCCAATCCAAAAGGGGTTTTTGATTGGATAGGTTGATTTTTTGATCTTGCTGAAGTGTGAGATAAAAAAGACCCTTATTATTGATTTTATCAATTATTTGATACTTATTAACCCTAGTCTTAGTATATTTATTACTGTTAGTGTCAGTATCAATATTGATCCAGGCCTCAATATCGACCTTCGTTTTAAGACAAAAATCGAGAATTCTCCAATCAAAATATTTTCTATCCGTATTTTTATCCATATCTCGAATATCATCTTCTACCATATTAAATGATTTTTGTTTATGTGTGTTGTAATTATAAAAAATATCTTGGTTAGTTTTTACTTGTAATGGTGATCCATAAATTGAAGAGTACTTCTTAGTTTCATAATTTATAGATTTATATGCTAAAAGATCATATCCATATTGTTTTTTAAAATTATCCTTTTGATTCAATAATAAATCCGTTTCAATTTTTGTTTTTTTTTCGTAGTGAATTAATTCATCTTTTTCATATAAATCACACAAATCTTTATATAAATCTTTATTTTGAGCTATACAGTTCAATATATTTCGCCATTTTTGTGGTACTACTCTAGACCATTTAATTTGAGATACATCACATTGATATTGATAATGACTCCTTAACCAATTTGTCCATTGATTCATTCCAGAATTGCGAAGATTCTTAGGTCTTAATTCGGAATGAAATAGTTCTTGTCTTACAACAAAAAAATCCTTTATTTCATTCTTAAGAAAAAAGGGGGTTCCATTATATTGAAATACGGATTTCAATTTCTCTAACTTAATAAGTTGGGTTTGTGATAATTTGTAAAATACATATGCTTGTGAAAAGTAAGATAAGTCAAAAAAAGTCTTTGAATTGTTTTGACTAAGACTAATATTAGTATTAGAAAGTGACTCTTTTATAATCGAAATAAATTTAATTAAACTTTGATTTGTTTTATTAATTCTTTCTTGATTTGCTTCATTACTGTTAATGTTTTTATTAAAATTTTTTTTTGTTGATTCAAGAAAAAGTTGTGTATTGATACTAGGAATATTAATCATAGATAGAAAGATATCTATGTATATCTTTTCAATGAAAAATATTATAAAATAATGGGATTTACGGATTAATCGAGCAGTTCTTCTTTTTAATATCTGCCAAATATTTTTTTGTGATTCCAATCTTTTATCATCATAACTTATTTTGTTAGAACTCAAATTTCTATCTGAAGTTATAAATCCCTTTTTCTTGTCTTTTGTAATTTTTTCTATTTGATTTATGATTGTGTTTATTCTATCAGTCAGATCTTGCATTTTTTTTTCTGTTAATGAATAATTTGTCCAATTCTGAGATCTAATTTGAATGGACGATTCCTGAATCATCCGATTACTGATTATTGAATCTTTTTTAATTTCACTCAATTCATATACTTCTATTTTTCTCAATCCAAATAATATAATTGGGTTTATTTTTGAGAGTTCTTTTATTATTTCTTTTATAAACAGAATGTTTTTAATGATCCATTTTTTTGGTTTTTTTGAGACATTTAGAAAAAATTTTGTTTGTTCTTTAAAAATTCCTAGAATTATAAAACATTTCTTTTGCAATTTTTTCATTTTTTTTTTGAGTTCTTTTAAAATCGGTTCAAAAAATGAAAGTTTTTTTCTGGGAGAACCAAAAGGTAGTTCAGCTTCCATTCCAAAAATTGTTAAAAAACAAAAATCATTTTTTTGACCTTGCTTTTTCATTGGATCATTATAAGGGGCTCGTAACTTAGATCTGTGCCAAGGTTTAAGACGAAAAGGAAATAGGATCTTGATCTGAATGCCGTCTGTTAACCAGTTTTTTGGAAATTCTTTTTCTGATAATTGAACGCCGTTATAGGTACATTTAACATGCATTTCTCTATTCCAATCCTTTAAGTCCTCATACCATTCCGGAAATTGAAATAATAGTATACGGACAATATTTTTAGCTATTATCAATGAAGGTAATATAATATATTTTCTAAGAATTGATTGGGTTACTAATAAAAAACCTCTCATTACTTGAGCAAGTAAAATACTATCCCAGGCTTCCGCTATTTGTATACGCACTTTCTCCTTTCTTTTGTCTTCTTCTTTTTTGTCCTCCTCTTTTTTTTTCGCGCTTTCTTTTGTCTTTTTCTCTGTATAATTCGAAATTGTGAATTCTGTGTTTTTCCACATCCAATTTCTAACAATTTTTTTCATCCGTTCAGAAATATCAAAAAAAAAAAAAAAAGATTTGTCTATTCGGTCCAAAAAAAGAGGGGAATGCGCATTTGCTTCAAAGAGTTTCCAAGTAACTGTTTTACGTCTTTGAGCGCG